CCCAAACAATTCGATTCGGAGTCAGTACACAAAGATTTAAGGTCATTTCTTCAATTTACTCTCCATTTCTAAGTTTGTAGCCTTCGCAGTAGCTTCGTCGATGTTACCCACTAAGTAAAAGGCCTGTTCAGGAAGAGAATCAAATTCTCCGGAAAGGATCAATTTAAACCCTCTAATTGTTTCCGCTAGACCAACATATTTTCCCGGTGAACCTGTAAATACTTCGGCTACGAAAAAGGGTTGTGATAAGAAACGCTCAATTTTTCGTGCTCTTGCTACGGTTAAGCGATCCTCTTCGGATAATTCGTCCAACCCCAGGATAGCTATAATGTCCTGAAGCTCCTTGTAACGTTGTAAAGTTTGCTTGACTTGTTGCGCAGTTTCATAATGTTCCTCGCCAACGATTCGAGGTTGTAGCATAGTTGACGTTGAATCTAAAGGATCTACCGCTGGATAGATACCTTTGGCAGCTAATCCTCTTGATAGTACGGTAGTCGCATCTAAATGTGCAAATGTGGTGGCAGGAGCGGGGTCAGTCAAATCGTCTGCAGGTACATAAACTGCTTGAATAGAGGTTATGGACCCTTTTTTCGTAGAAGTAATTCTTTCTTGTAAAGTACCCATTTCGGTACTAAGGGTGGGTTGATAACCCACAGCAGAAGGCATTCTACCCAATAAAGCGGATACCTCAGATCCTGCTTGTACGAAACGGAAGATATTGTCGATAAATAGAAGTACATCTTGCTCATTAACATCTCGGAAATATTCTGCCATAGTTAAGGCAGTCAGACCAACTCTCATACGAGCTCCCGGCGGTTCATTCATCTGACCGTAGACTAGGGCCACTTTTGATTCCGCAAGATTTTGTTCGTTAATGACTCCCGATTCTTTCATTTCCATGTAAAGATCATTTCCTTCACGAGTCCGTTCGCCTACTCCACCAAATACGGATACACCACCATGAGCTTTGGCAATGTTGTTGATCAATTCCATAATTAGTACTGTTTTACCCACGCCAGCCCCACCGAATAGTCCGATTTTTCCCCCACGACGATAAGGGGCCAAAAGATCTACTACTTTAATTCCTGTTTCAAAAATAGATAATTTTGTATCTAATTGTATAAAAGCGGGCGCGGATTTATGGATAGGAGATGTTGTGCGAGTATCGACAGGACCTAAATTATCAACAGGCTCCCCAAGCACGTTGAAAATTCGTCCTAGAGTCGCTCCGCCGACTGGAACACTTAGAGGATTTCCCATATCAACCACGTCCATTCCTCTCTTTAAACCCTCTGTCGCACTCATAGCTACAGCTCTAACTCGATTATTTCCTAATAATTGCTGTACTTCACAAGTCACATTAATTTCTTGACCAAGAGTATCTCGACCCTTAACCACCAGAGCATTGTAAATATTAGGCATCTTACCCGGGGGAAAGGCTACATCCAGTACCGGACCAATGATTTGGGCGATACGTCCCAGATTTTTTTTTTCACGTATCGAAACCTCTGGATCCGAAGTAGTAAGATTTATTCTCATAATAAAAAAATATGTTAAATTTTGTTGCGAAATTTTTCGAATACAGAAAAAATCTTCGATAGCAAATTCATCGGTTAATTCAATAAAAAGGGGAGTAAGCACTCGATTTCGTTGGTACCACCCAAGCGAATGTGCAATTCAATTTTTTACTTATTCCATTTCAATGAAAGAAAAGAATAGTCATGTTCAAGCTCAACTAACCGAAACCTAGTTTAAAAATCAAAAATATATGAATAAAAAAATTTTTTGCGGAAAGTCTTTGATTTATTTATCATAATAGAATAGGCAAGACTTTTTTTTATCTAACGAATTCGAAACAGAACTCTATTTATGATTCATTATTTCGATCTCATTAGCCTTTTTTTTTTTTTTTAGCATATCCGGTTATGCGTACCATCTATTCATCCCTTTATGAACCCCCCTTGTTTTTCATTTTCATGGATGAATTCCGCATATTGTCATATCTAGGATTTACATATACAACATATATTACTGTCAAGAGTGATATTATTATTATTTTAATATTAATATTTCGATTTAAAAAAAGTGAAAGATTCAAAACTTGAAAAACAAGTATTAGGTTGCGCTATACATATGAAAGAATATACAATAATGATGTATTTGGCGAATCAAATATCATGGTCTAATAAAGAATCATTCTGATTAGTTGATAATTTTGTGAAAGATTCCTGTGAAAAAGGTTAATTAAATCTATTCCTAATTTATGTCGAGTAGACCTTGTTGTTTTGTTTTATTGCAAGAATTCTAAATTCATGACTTGTAGGGAGGGACTTATGTCACCACAAACAGAGACTAAAGCAAGTGTTGGATTCAAAGCTGGTGTTAAAGAGTATAAATTGACTTATTATACTCCTGAATATGAAACCAAGGATACTGATATCTTGGCAGCATTCCGAGTAACTCCTCAACCCGGAGTTCCACCCGAAGAAGCAGGAGCTGC